TTCCGGTATCTCGATTGAAATACCTATCAATGGTATTTTTCGTAGAAATAGTATTCTTGCTTATTTCGATGATCCTCAATACAGAAAAAAGAGTTCAGGAATTCTTAAATATAGGACTATAGGAGTTCATTCCATTTTCAAAAAAGAGGATTTAATTGAGTATCGAGGAGTCAAAGAATTGAAGCCAAAATACCAAATGAAAGTAGATCAATTTTTTTTCATTCCCGAGGAAGTGCATATTTTAACTGAATCTTCGTCCATAATGGTACGGAACAATAGTATCATTGGAGTAGATACACCAATCACTGTCAATATAAGAAGTCGAGTAGGCGGATTGGTTCGAGTGGAGAAGAAAAAAAAAAAGATTGAATTAAAAATATTTTCTGGGGATATCCATTTTCCTGGAGAGATGGATAAGATATCCCGACACAGCGGCATCTTGATACCACTCGGAACGGTAAAAAAAAAGGATTCTACGGAATCAAAAAAATTGAAAAATTGGATCTATGTCCAATGGATCACACCTACCAAGAACAAGAAAAAGTATTTTGTTTTGGTTCGACCCGTAATTATATATGAAATAGCGGATGGTATAAATTTAGTAAAACTTTTCCCCCAGGATCTATTGCAGGAAAGGGATAATCTGGAACTTCAAGTTGTCAATTATATTCTTTATGGAAATGGAAAACCAATTCAGGGAATTTCTGACACAAGCATTCAATTAGTTCGGACTTGTTTAGTCTTGAATTGGGATCGAGACAAAAGGATTTCTTCTATCGAAGAGACCCGCGCTTCCTTTGTTGAAATAAGTACAAATGGTTTGATTCGAGATTTCCTAAGAATTGACTTAGTGAAATCCCATATCTCATATATCAGAAAACGGAATGATCTGTCCGGTTCAAGATTGATCGCTGATAATGAGTCAGATCACACTAATATCAATCCATTTTATTCTATTTATTCCAAGGCAAAGATTCAAGAATCACTTAGCCAAAATCACGGAACTATTCGTATGTTGTTGAATAGAAATAAGGAATGCCGATCTTTGATAATTTTGTCATCGGATCATTGTTTTCAAATGGTCCCATTCAACGATGTAAAATATCACAATGTGATAAAAGAATCAATTAAAAGGGATCCTCTAATTCCAATTAGGAATTCGTTAGGCCCTTTAGGAATAGCCCTTCAAGTTGCAAAGTTTTATTCATTTTACCATTTAATAACTCATAATCAGATCTCGATAACTAAATATTTGCAACTTGACAATTTAAAGGAAACTTTTCAAGTATTTAAATATTATTTAACGGGCGAAAATGGGAGAATTTATAAGCCTGATCTATGCAGTAACATCGTTTTGAATCCATTCCATTTTAATTGGCATGTTCTCCATCATAATTATCATGATAATTCTTGTGAAAAAACATGTACAATAATTAACCTTGGGCAATTTCTTTGTGAAAATGTATGTATAGCTAAAAACGGACCACACCTAAAATCGGGTCAAGTTCTAATTGTTCAAATGGATTCTGTAGTAATAAGATCGGCTAACCCTTATTTGGCGACTCCAGGAGCAACTGTTCATGGCCATTATGGGGAAATGCTTTATGAAGGAGATATATTAGTTACATTTATATATGAAAAATCGAGATCTGGTGATATAACACAGGGTCTTCCAAAAGTGGAACAGGTATTAGAAATGCGTTCGATTGATTCAATATCGATGAACCTAGAAAAGAGAGTTGAGGGTTGGAACGAGCGTATAACAAGAATTCTTGGCATTCCCTGGGGATTCTTGATTGGTGCTAAGCTAATTATGGTGCAAAGTCATATTTCTTTGGTTAATAAGATCCAAAGGGTTTATCGATCCCAGGGGGTGCAGATCCATAATAGACATATAGAAATTATTGTGCGTCAAATAACATCAAAAGTATTGGTTTCAGAAGATGGAATGTCTAATGTTTTTTCACCTGGTGAACTAATTGGATTGTTGCGGGCTGAACGAACGGGGCGTGTTTTGGAAGAAGCGATCTGTTACCGAGCCCTATTATTGGGAATAACGAAAGCATCTCTGAATACTCAAAGTTTTATATCCGAAGCGAGTTTTCAAGAAACTGCTAGAGTTTTAGCAAAGGCCGCTCTCCGGGGTCGTATCGATTGGTTGAAAGGTCTGAAAGAGAACGTTGTTTTAGGAGGGACGATACCCGTTGGTACTGGATTCAAAAGATTAATGCGCCGTTCAAGGCCAAGGCAACATAACAAGATTACTTTTGAAAAAAAAAAAAGATTTTCGAGGGAGAAATGAGAGATATTTTGTTCCACCACAGAGAATTATTTGATTTTTTCATTTCAAAGAATTTATGTGATATATCAGAGCAATCATTTCGAGGATTTAATCATTCCTAAGAGCGGATTCATCCCTTTCCTTTCAACGCGGGCATCTTATTTGGTAATAGTAATAAAGATAATAACGAATAGAAAAAAATGAATGGCCTGATCGTGT